AAAATTTATGATCCATTTTTGCATGGGATCTCTCGGGGAAGAATCAAAAAATTACCTCCATTCCAAATCATAACCGAAACTTATAGAAAACATAATCTAGGAGGATCCTGGATAAACAAGATTCATGGTTTACTTCTGAAGATTAATTATCACAAATTTGAGCAAACAATCGAAAAAGTTAATAGAAAATCTTTGTCAATAGAGAAAAAACTTTCGCTTTTTTCAGAACCCCAACAAGAAGAAAAAATTCATTCAGAAGAGGAAATAAAAATTTTCAAATTTTTATTTGATGTCGTTAGAACTGATAGCAACGATCAAACTCGTATAAACAATTTTATGGATTTCCATGAAATCAATAAAAAAGTTCCTAGATGGTCATACAAATTAATAAGTGAGTTGGCAGAATTGGAGGGTGAAAATGAAGAAAATGTCCCAATGGAGCCTGGGATTCGTTCAAGAAAAGCAAAACGTGTAGTGGTTTTTACTGAAAAAGAGCCACATAACGAGATTTATACTACTTTCAAAGATAATCAAAATTCTGATCAAAAAGATGAAATGGCTTTGATCCGTTATTCCCAACAATCTGATTTTCGTCGCGAAATAATTAAAGGATCCATGCGTTCCCAAAGGCGTAAAACAGTTATTTGGGAATTTTTTCAAGCAAAAGTACATTCCCCCCTTTTTGTTGATCGAATAGATAAACTTTTTTTTTTTTCCTTTGATATATGGGGGCTAAAACAAAAAATTCTTCGAAATTTCATGTGGAAAAAAAAAAAAAAAAAAATTAATAAAAAAGAAGAACAACAATCAAAAATCGAAGAAAAAAGACGGATAGAAATTGCAGAAACTTGGGATAGCTTCCTATTTGCTCAAATAATAAGAGGTTCTCTCTTAGTAACTCAATCTATTCTTAGAAAATCCATTATATTACCTTTATTGATAATACTTAAAAATAGCGTCCGTATGTTATTATTTCAATTTCCCGAGTGGTCCGAGGATTTAAAGGATTGGAAACGTGAAATGCATGTTAAATGCACTTATAACGGGGTTCCACTATCCGAAACAGAATTTCCAAGAAACTGGTTAAGGGATGGTATTCAGATAAAAATCCTATTTCCTTTTTATCTTAAACCTTGGCATAAATCTAAATTTCCAGCATCTCAGAAAGCCCGACAAAAAAAAACAAAAGACAAAGGAGCAAAAAATGATTTTTGTTTCTTAACAGTTTGGGGAATGGAAACCGAACTACCGTTTGGTTCTGCAAAAAAAAAGCCTTCTTTTTTTGAACCTATTTTTAAAGAATTAACAAAACGAATCAAAAAATTCAAAACTAAGTCTTTTGTGGGTTTAAGGATTTTCAAAGAAAGAGCAACAATTTTCCGAAAAGTCACAAAAGAAATTAACAACTGGATTCTCAAAAACTTTCTTTTTATAAAAGGAAAACTAAAAGACCGTTCAAAACGAAATCGAATTCCATTAGTTAGCCCGAACGAAATATATGAATTAAATGAAACTAAAAAAAATTCCATAATAAGTAATCAGATGATTCATGAACTATCTGTTCAAAAGAAATCCATGGAGTGGACTAATTCTTCACTCAGCGAAAACAAAATCAAAAATTTGATTGATAGAATAAAGACAATCAGAAATCAAATCGAAGAAATTTCAAAAGAAAAACAAAACCTAACTAATAGTTGTACCAAACTGCGTTCTGATTCTAAAATAATTGAGTCATCAAAAAAAAATTTGCAGACATTCAAAAGACAAAATACCCGATTAATTCGTAAATCCATTTTTGTTCTAAAATTTTGTATCGAACAACTGTCTATAGCTATTTTTCTAGGTATCAGTAATATTCCAAGAATTACTACACAACTTTGTTTTGAATCAACAAAAACAAGTCTTGATAAATATATTTACAAGAATGAAGAAAATGGAGAAAAAAAAAAAAAAAAAATACCATTTATTTTATTTCGACTATAAAAAATTTAATATCCAATAAAAAAAAAATTCGTTCTGACTTATGCTCTTTATCACAAGCATATGTATTTTACAAATTATCACAAATTCAAGTTAGTAACTTTTCTAAATTAAAGGCTGTTCTTGAATATAACATATGCATAACATCCTTTTTTGTTAAGAATCAAATAAAGGTTTTTTTTCAAGAACAAGGAATCTCTCATTATGAATTGAAAAATCAACCCTTTTTGAATTCCGAAGTAAATCAATGGAAAAACTGGTTACAAAGTCATTATCAATACAATTTACCCCAGATTGCATGGGCTAGATTAGTAACAAAAAAATGGAAAAAGAAAATAAATCAAGATTCTCTAGTTCTAAATCCAAGTTTAACCAAAGAGGATTCATATGAAAAAAAGAAATTTGATAATTACAAAAAACAAAATTTTTTTGAGGCCGACTCATTATTAAATCCAAAACAGAATTTAAAAAAAGATTCTATATATAATCTTTTTTGCTACAAATCTATTAATTCTACAGAAAAAATTTTTGACATGTCGATAGACATTGGTCTAGATAATTGTTTAGTCTCCTCTTTTCTAGAAAAATATAATATTCGGGGTATAGGGGAAATTCGGCATAGAAAATATTTGGATTGGAGAAGTCTTAACTTTTGGTTTACAAAAAAAGTAAATATTGAGCCCTGGGTTGATACCAAGAGTCAAAAAAAATATATTAATACTAAAATTCAGAATTATCAAAGAATTGATAAAATAACTAAGACGAGTCTGGCTAATAAAAAAAAAAACTTTTTTGATTGGATGGGAATGAATGAAGAAATACTAACTCAGCGTATAACAAATTTGGAATTTTTTTTCTTTCCAGAATTTTTCTTATTTTCTAGTACATATAAAATGAAACCGTGGGTCATCCCAATCAAATTACTTCTTTTAAATTTTCATGAAAACATAAATGTTAATAAAAAGATCACTCGAAAAAAAAAAGGTTTTATACCAGCAACTGAAAAAAAATCCCTTCGATTTTATAATCTGAATAAAGAAGAAAAAAAATCGGCCGGTCAAGTCGAGCTTGAATCAGAAAAAGAAAAAAACAGAAATCCCGAATCAGCTCTATCAAACCAAGAAAAAAATATTGAAGAAAATTATGCAGAATCAACGATAAAAAAACGTAAAAATAAAAAACAATACAAAAGCAATACAGAAGTGGAACTTTATTTATTTCTCACAAGATATTCGCGTGTTCAATTGCGATGGAATTGTTTTTTTAATCAAAAAATTCTCAATAATATAAAAGTATACTGTCTCTTGGTTAGACTAAAAAATCCAAACGAAATAGCGATATCTTCTATTGAAAGAGGAGAGATGAGCCTAGACATTCTAATGATTGAGAAAAATTTTACTTTTGCAAAATTAATGAAACAAGGAATATTGATTATTGAACCTGTCCGTTTGTCTGTACAAAACGATGGACAACTTATTATATATCGAACCATAGGTATTTCATTGGTTCATAAAAATAAACACAAAATACGTAAAAGAGACAAAAAAAAAAGTTATATTGCTAAAAAAAAAATTGAAAAATCCATTACAAAATATCAAACCAAAACTGTAAATAGAACAAAAAAGAATTATGATTTCTTTGTCCCTGAAAATATTCTATCCCCTAAACGACGTAGAGAATTTCGAATTCTAATTTGTTTCAACTTAAAAAAAAAAACTGCGAGGGAGCGAAATTTAAGATTTGATAAGAATATTCAAAACTTGACCACAGTTTGGCATAAAAAGAAAGATCTTCATAAGGATAAAAATAACCTAAATAAGTTCAAATCCTTTCTTTGGCCTAATTTTAGATTAGAAGATTTAGCTTGTATGAATCGCTATTGGTTTAATACTACTAACGGAAATCATTTCAGTATGATAAGAATACACATGTATACGCGATTTCCAATTCATTAATGATAGATCCTTTTTACTATATATAATATCTAAGTTACGGTATATGAAAACAACTATATGCACAAATTTGAGGGATTGTTTTAAATTAAATCTTTATACATTAGATTAATTTAATGAGTGACATAGATACCAATCAGAGCGGATCCATAAATAAATTAATAGAATCCTCCTTTTTGAAATTTTAATGTCGATTTTTTTTTTAAATGAAGAATTAAGAAGTTGATAATAAAATTCAGATCCTTGTACAAAAAAACTACCATTATTATTACTGATCAGTAAAATTCATATCTTTCAATTCATATTAAAAAGGGAAGGATTTCTTTTTATGATAAAAAATGCATTCATTTCATTTCAAGAACAAAAAGAAGAAAGCAGGGGATCTGTTGAATTTCAAGTATTCAGTTTCACTAATAAGATACGAAGACTTACTTCACATTTGGAATTGCACAGAAAAGATTATTTATCTCAGAGGGGTCTACGAAAAATTCTGGGAAAACGTCAACGCCTGCTGGCTTATTTGTCAAAAAAAAATAGAGTACGTTATAAAGAATTAATTAATCAGTTGAATATTCGCGAATTAAAAACTCGTTAAATTCAAAAATTGTGAATTAGGGAATTTTTTAGATCTTGAATTTTTTGATAAACTTATTTTTCAGCAATCTAATTCATGCCAGAACGAATCAAGGAAAAACTTATGAAGAGACCAGTTACAGGAAAAGATCTTATGGTAGTCAATATGGGACCTCACCACCCATCCATGCATGGTGTTCTTCGCTTAATTGTTACTCTAGATGGTGAGGATGTTGTTGACTGTGAACCCATATTGGGTTATTTACACAGAGGAATGGAAAAAATTGCAGAAAACCGAGCAATTATACAATATTTACCTTATGTAACGCGATGGGATTATTTAGCTACTATGTTTACAGAAGCAATAACAGTAAATGGACCAGAACAATTGGGAAATATTCAAGTTCCTAAAAGGGCCAGCTATATCCGAGTAATTATGCTGGAATTGAGTCGTATAGCTTCTCATCTCTTATGGCTCGGCCCTTTTATGGCAGATATTGGTGCACAAACTCCTTTTTTCTATATTTTCAGAGAACGAGAATTTGTATATGATCTATTCGAAGCTGCCACCGGTATGAGAATGATGCATAATTTTTTTCGTATTGGAGGAATAGCGGCTGATTTACCTTATGGTTGGATAGATAAATGCTTGGATTTTTGTGATTATTTTTTAACAGAGGTTGTTGAATATCAAAAACTCATTACACGAAATCCTATTTTTTTAGAACGGGTTGAAGGAGTTGGGATTATTGGTGGGGAAGAAGCAATAAATTGGGGTTTATCCGGACCAATGCTACGCGCATCCGGAATACCATGGGATCTTCGGAAAGTTGATCGTTATGAGTCTTACGATGAATTTGAATGGGAAATTCAGTGGCAAAAACAAGGAGATTCATTAGCTCGTTATTTAGTACGACTTAACGAAATGACCGAATCCATAAAAATTATTCAACAGGCTCTGGAAGGACTTCCAGGGGGTCCCTATGAGAATTTAGAAAGCAGGGGCTTTGATAAAAAAAGGAATCCCGAATGGAATGATTTTGAATATCGATTCATTAGTAAAAAACCTTCTCCTACTTTTGAATTATCGAAACAAGAACTTTATGTAAGAGTTGAAGCTCCAAAAGGGGAGTTGGGAATTTTTCTCATAGGAGATCAAAGCGGTTTTCCTTGGAGATGGAAAATTCGACCACCGGGTTTTATTAATTTGCAAATTCTTCCTGAACTAGTTAAAAGAATGAAATTGGCTGATATTATGACGATACTTGGTAGCATAGATATAATTATGGGAGAAGTTGATCGTTAAAATGATAATTTATGCAACAGCAGTCCAAACTATAAATTCTTTTGTTAGATTGGAATCTTTAAAAGAGGTCTATGGACTTATATGGATATTTGTCCCTATATTTTCTCTTGTATTGGGAATCATAACAGGGGTATTAGTAATTGTGTGGTTAGAAAGAGAAATATCTGCAGGGATACAACAACGTATTGGACCTGAATACGCCGGCCCGTTGGGAATTCTTCAAGCTCTAGCCGACGGGACAAAACTACTTTTCAAAGAAAATCTTCGTCCATCTAGAGGAAATACTCCTTTATTTAGTATTGGACCATCTATAGCAGTTATCTCAATTTTACTAAGTTATTCAGTAATTCCCTTTAGCAATCACCTTGTTTTAGCGGATCTTAATATCGGTATTTTTTTATGGATTGCCATCTCAAGTATTGCTCCTATTGGCCTTCTTATGTCAGGATATGGATCAAATAATAAATATTCTTTTTTAGGTGGTCTGCGAGCTGCTGCCCAATCGATTAGTTATGAAATACCATTAACTCTATGTGTTTTATCAATATCTCTACGTGCGATTCGTTGAAACATAAATATTTATTTTGACTATTCGATTTATTCTAGACGAATAAATTAAAAAACGGACTATATAGTTATTTTTGGGATTAATCTTAATAAAAATAAAAGGAATTTGATAGTTATATATGAGTGAAAAAAAACTGCTCAGAAATTAGCAGTAAAAAGAAAAATTAAGTCTCATTTCCTATGTACAAAGGTTAAACGGAAATAAACATAAGCGTAAGAATCACTTTACCCCAAGGTTGGTTGATTAGTCATCCTGACTTGAAGCGGGTTAAATATATTCACCGGATAACGTTTTCACTAGTCAGTTATATAGATTAACATACATGTATTACAAAGTGAGCGGCAATTAGGTAAAAGTTAGTGGATGGTTAGAAACACCAAAATACACAAAGAATTTGTAATAGAGAGTAACCAAATTGAAAAGGATATTTATGCATAACATAAGATAAAAAAAAGAAGGTTAATTGGGGCTTGAAATTAGTAGAAATGATCAGACAGTACTCCCCAAGATTCCGATTCAGAGTATGCTCCTATCCACCGACAAATGTAATGACTATCAGAAACGAAATAATCCTTTATTTTTTAGACGTCCACCACCTTTTATTCTAAAAAAGAAAGAAGAATAGGAACGAAACCAGAATATTTTTTTTAGATATTTCGAAAATAAAATAGAATTTCTGGCATGAATAATAAACTAATAGAATGTCTGCTTCGCAAACCACGATGGGCTGAAATACCTATTTTTATTTTGACAAAGAGTATTTTATTAAAGGATTAAGTTATTACTCAACAAATATTAAAATTTGTAAAGGATGAGATGAATTCCGAAGCGCTTTTTTTTATTCTTAGAATTTGAGCAGACAGAATTCCATTGGTATAATTCGGGATCCCAGATATATTTAATCCATTTTAGAACACATTATATCATATCCATCTAAATAAGACTAATCTGGTCCTTAGATTTAGTTATGGCCCCCGAGGAGCCGTATGAGGCGACGACCTCATGTACGGTTCTGGAATAGCGGTGAAAATAGTAATATTATCACCGACTAGGATTATCTAACAGTTTAAGTACAGTTGATATAGTTGAGGCACAATCAAAATATGGTTTTTGGGGATGGAATTTGTGGCGTCAACCTATAGGTTTTATCATTTTTCTAATTTCTTCCCTAGCAGAATGCGAGAGGCTACCGTTTGATTTACCAGAAGCAGAAGAAGAATTAATAGCAGGTTATCAAACTGAATATTCAGGTATCAAATTTGGTTTATTTTACGTTGCTTCTTATCTAAATCTATTAATTTCTTCATTATTTGTAACAGTTCTATACTTAGGCGGTTGGAATACTTCTATTCCGTATATATCTATTCTGGAGCTATTTCAAAGGGATCAAATTTTTGGAACAACAATTGGTATCTTCATTACATTAGCTAAAACTTATTTGTTCTTGTTCATTTCTATCGCAACAAGATGGACTTTACCTAGGCTAAGAATGGATCAACTATTAAATCTTGGATGGAAATTTCTTTTACCTATTTCCCTTGGTAATCTATTATTAACAACTTCTTTCCAACTCTTTTCACTCTAAATTGAAAATGAATCCAACATATTTATTATTTGTTTTAAACAAGAGAAAGAAACAAAGATAAAATTATTCAGAGATAATTACAATATGCTTCCTATGATAACCGGGTTCATGAATTATGGTCAACAAACCCTACGAGCTGCAAGGTATATTGGGCAAGGTTTCATGATTACCTTATCCCACACAAATCGTTTACCTGTAACTATTCAATATCCCTATGAAAAATTAATAACATCGGAACGTTTCCGCGGTCGAATCCATTTTGAATTTGATAAATGCATTGCTTGTGAAGTATGTGTTCGAGTATGTCCTATAGATCTGCCTGTTGTTGATTGGAAATTGGAAACTAATATTCGAAAAAAACGATTGCTTAATTACAGTATTGATTTTGGAATTTGTATATTTTGTGGTAATTGTGTTGAGTATTGTCCAACAAATTGTTTGTCAATGACTGAAGAATATGAATTTTCAACTTATGATCGTCACGAATTGAATTATAATCAAATAGCTTTGGGTCGTTTACCAATGTCAGTAATTGACGATTACACTATTCGAACAATTTTGAATTCACCTCAAACAAAAAATGGGGTAAACCCATTACTTTGATTAAAAAAGAATTCAAAATTGTTGAATTATCTAAAGAATTGAATTAAAAACTTGTATTATATTTATATAAGAATATTAAGTATTAAGGCGCATTCTTTTAATCTAATATATTCGTAATTACTTTCTTGAAATAGATAGGTTGAAAATACACTTTAGAATAAAAAAAGAGAAACTGTCTAATAATTGTATCTACATCAATTCATATCCATTAGATTCTAATTTCACTCTATTAGAAAACATATTAAAAAAATATTTCCTGGTTAAATTAATAAGGTCATGAAAAGGATTTCGATTTTTTTCCTATTTTAATAATATAATGGATTTGCCTGGACCAATACATGATTTTCTTTTAGTTTTTCTGGGATCCGGTCTTCTAGTAGGAGGTCTGGGAGTGGTATTACTTCCCAACCCAATATTTTCAGCCTTTTCCTTAGGATTTGTTCTTGTTTGTATATCGTTATTGTATATTCTCTCAAATTCCCATTTTGTAGCTGCTGCACAACTCCTTATTTACGTGGGAGCCATAAATGTTTTAATCATATTTGCTGTGATGTTCATGAATGATTCCGAATATTCCACAGATTTTAATCTGTGGACCATTGGGAATGGGATTACTTCGTTGGTTTGTACAACTATTCTTTTTTTATTAATGTCTACTATTCTCGATACGTCATGGTACGGGGTGATTTGGACTACAAGATTAAATCAGATTCTAGAGCAAGATTTAATAAGTAATAGTCAACAAATAGGAATTCATTTATCAACAGATTTTTTTCTGCCATTTGAACTCATTTCAATAATTCTTTTAGTTGCTTTGATAGGTGCAATTTCTGCGGCTCGTCAATAAAAAATGGTTTAATTAGTAAAGACCAAAGAAAACGTTGTATATGTTATGAGTTTTTTCAGTTCATTCAATTAAATTTGATTGAATACTATTTAATATTTTAAATATCAATTTTTATATTTGATATATAGTTGAAATTTTTTTTTACCTAATATAGTCTTTATTCGTACGTTTTTGTTATATTCTAGTTGATGGAATCGGGGGAATTATTTTTCATATTGAAATGAATCAAAATTGATAAGGAGTTGCTGAATGATACTCGAACATGTACTTGTTTTGAGTGCCTATTTATTTTTGATTGGTCTTTATGGATTGATCACGAGTCGAAATATGGTTAGGGCTCTTATGTGTCTTGAACTTATACTCAATGCAGTTAATATGAATTTCGTAACATTTTCTGATTTTTTTGATAATTCCCAACTAAAGGGGGATATTTTCTGCATTTTTGTTATAGCAATTGCAGCCGCTGAAGCAGCTATTGGATTAGCTATAGTCTCGTCAATTTATCGTAACAGAAAATCAATTCGCATAAACCAATCGACCTTATTAAATAAGTAGCATAAAAAAAAATTATAGATTGAAATTTGCATATATGTTAGGTTATGACCTACTAGATTATATTTCTAAGAAATCAAAGTATTTTAGCCCCATTTTTTAGCAATTGAGGCAGAATTCATTACAAAAATTCTATTAAAGGAAATCATTGCTTCATCTAGTATTTGAATATATCATTCAGTTAGAAGTTTACTAGATTGAAAATTTATGACATTCAAAAAACTATAGATCCTATGTCACATTCAGTCAAAATTTATGATACCTGTATAGGATGTACTCAATGTGTCCGAGCATGCCCTACAGACGTATTAGAAATGATACCTTGGGATGGATGTAAAGCTAAGCAAATAGCTTCCGCTCCAAGAACCGAGGACTGTGTTGGTTGTAAGAGATGTGAATCCGCCTGTCCAACAGATTTTTTGAGCGTTCGAGTTTATTTATGGCATGAAACAACTCGAAGTATGGGTCTAGCTTATTGATACGTTACCAAAAGCTTCATTTGAATAAATTTTGAATACATTTTTTTTTTTTTATTGACAAGTACTCGTACTCAAAAAAGTTAAATTATATTTTTTTATTTATCTATTTTTTTTGAGTACGCGTTCTTTGGACCTGATGTATCTTGTCTTTACCACGAATGATTTTCCTTGGTTAACAATAATTGTTGTTTTTCCAATATCTGCTGGTTCATTAATGTTATTTCTCCCGCATAGGGGAAATAAAGTCAATAAGTGGTATACCATATGTATTTGTATCTTAGAACTTCTTCTAACGACTTATGCTTTTTGTTATAATTTTAAAATGGACGATCCATTAATTCAACTGTCCGAAGATTATAAATGGATCCAGTTTTTTAATTTTTACTGGAGAATGGGAATAGATGGACTTTCTATAGGAACGATTTTACTGACGGGATTTATTACTACATTAGCCACTTTAGCGGCTTTTCCAGTTACTCGGGATTCCCGATTATTCCATTTCCTGATGTTAGCAATGTACAGCGGTCAAATAGGATCATTTTCTTCTCGGGATCTTCTACTTTTTTTCATCATGTGGGAATTAGAATTAATTCCGGTTTATCTACTTTTATCCATGTGGGGTGGAAAGAAACGTCTGTATTCAGCTACAAAATTTATTTTATACACGGCAGGAAGCTCCATTTTTTTATTAATAGGAGTTTTAGGTATAAGTTTATATGGTTCTAACGAACCAACATTAAATTTAGAATTCTTAGCTAATCAATCCTATCCTGTCACACTGGAAATACTATTTTATATTGGATTTCTTATTGCTTTTGCCGTCAAATCACCGATTATACCTTTACATACTTGGTTACCTGACACCCACGGTGAGGCACATTACAGTACCTGTATGCTTCTCGCTGGAATCTTATTAAAAATGGGAGCATATGGGTTGGTTCGAATCAATATGGAATTATTACCCCACGCTCATTCTATGTTTTCTCCTTGGTTGATGGTAGTCGGTACAATCCAAATAATTTATGCAGCTTCAACATCTCCCGGTCAACGTAATTTAAAAAAGAGAATAGCCTATTCTTCTGTATCTCATATGGGTTTTATAATTATCGGTATTAGTTCTATAACGGATCCTGGACTTAATGGAGCTATTTTACAAATAATTTCGCATGGATTTATTGGCGCTGCACTCTTTTTCTTGGCAGGAACGAGTTATGATAGAATTAGGCTTGTTTATCTTGATGAAATGGGTGGAATGGCTATCTCCATTCCAAAAATATTTACAATGTTCACTATCTTATCGATGGCTTCCCTTGCATTGCCCGGCATGAGTGGTTTTGTTGCAGAATTAATCGTTTTTTTTGGAATAATTACCAGCCAAAAATATTTCTTAATTTCCAAAATTTTAATTATTTTTGTAATGGCAATTGGAATGATATTAACTCCTATATATTTATTATCTATGTCACGCCAAATGTTCTATGGATACAAGTTAATTAATGTCAAAAACTTTTCTTTTTTTGATTCTGGACCCCGAGAGTTATTTCTTTCAATCTCTATTCTTCTACCCATAATTGGTATTGGGATTTATCCTGATTTTGTGCTCTCATTAGCAAATGATAAGGTCGAATCCATTTTATCTAATTATTTTTATGGATAGTTTTCAGGAAATAAAAAAAAGCATTAAAGTGAATTGTAATCAGAAGTCTTTGGTCTTTGTATTGTGAGAACCTTTTGAATCATTGGACTACTTGATTCAAAAGGTTCTTGATGATTTACTACTAAAACTAAATGAGATTTCTTAACTTATATGAAGTTATATATAGATCCTATTTTTTTTATTTAGAATTGGATTCCTTTTTATTTGTTACTGTTTTATTTAATTCGATGTAAAGGAACCATAACTATGTAAACCTATTCCTAAAAGGTTGACGCCAAAATAGCATATCCAAATTAAAAGAAAACCTATCGAAGCCACAATTGCAGAATTTATACCCCTAACATTCCGATTTGTTTTAATATGTAAATAAATTGCGAATATAGTCCAAGTAATAAATGCCCAAGTTTCTTTTGGATCCCAGTTCCAATATGAACCCCATGTCTCATTAGCCCAGACAGCTCCTGAAAGAATGCCGACGGTTAAAAAGATAAATCCAAGACTAATAATACGAAAACTCCAATAATCTAATTGTTGAATCAATTGATACCTATAATAATTTCTAGAAAAACTAAAATTACTGTTTTGTTGTAGTAAAATCGAATTTCTTTCATTTATGTAGTAAAGTCCATCAAAAGAAAATAATTCAGTTAATAAAAAATTTTTTTTTATACTCTTTTTCCAAAAAGTAGGTACGACTTTGCGAAATGTAATCACTAGGAGAGCTATTGATACTAATGATCCGCATAACAGAGCGCCATAGCCTAATATCATCATACTTACGTGCATCATTAACCACTGGGACTGTAGAGCTGGTACTAATATTGCAGACTGAGGCATTTTGTTTAAAAGACCTGAAGTAGCAAAACCCTGAATAAAAATAGCACTTGGCGCAGTTATTGCGTTTAAGTGATTTTGTTGTTTTTTATTAAAATAGGAAACCATATGAATAATTGAAAAAGCCCACGAAAGAAAAATTAATGATTCATATAAATTACTTAATGGAAAATGTTCTGAATAAATCCAACGAGTCAATAATAATCCTGTTATACCAAAAAACGTAATTATGATTCCTTTATCTGATGAATCAAAAAATCCTATGCTTTCATCTAAATTAATTAATAAAGTTAAAAAATAAATTATCACTACAATTGAAACGACCGAAAAAGATATATGAGTTAATATATGCTCTAAAATTGAAAAAATCATAAAAATTTGTTAAAAATGAATAAATTAATACTAGGTTTTACCCCGAGTTTATAAAAAAAAGTCGGGTATTATTTTGATTCTAAAACTTATAATATCTCTTTTATAAGATCTTATGCCGCTACTCGGACTCGAACCGAGATGCTTTAGCACTGCTTCCTAAGAGCAGCGTGTCTACCAATTTCACCATAGCGGCAACTTGTTCAAAACAATACTAACAAGTTTTTAGTCAATCGTCGAGATGAAAATTGAAATAAAGGAGCCAATTGACTAAAATTACCAATTGATTTAATGAATAAAAACTTTTTTAAATAGGTATTTGGGGTTTTAATTCAATTAAGATCTTGTTTTTTATCTGAGTTATTGAAAATTATTTCAATTCACTGTTTGTTTTTTATATTTTTTCTAGAATACAATGAAAAATGTACCTGTAACTAAAGTCAAGTAGGTGGAACCTCAACCTAAAGACAAAACTCGAAATGCTCTTTATCTTTTTTTTCATTTATATGATAAAAAAAAGGATAAATTCCATTTTGCAGTTCCATTAATAAAAAAATGCGTTTTCGAAAAATGAAAACTTTTTCAAAACCCTTAGAAATTTGAAATAAAATCAGATTTTGCTAATTGCTCACGAGAACTAAAAAAAAAAAATTATCAAAAAAAATATTTTGATATATCTTTTTATTTTTCTATTGTATAAACAGTACAAGCATAACATTTTTTGATCACTTCAATTAATTAATTTGAAGAACCTATTGATTGTCCTTAAATATCTTTTATTTCCTCATTAAGATTAAGAGGAAATAAAAGATATTTATTTATTATTGCATCAAGATAGTGATGGGGAAAATAAGAATTCCCCTTTTTGAAACTAAACAAATTTGAACCTTTCTTTTTTATCTATATATTGTCTTTTTTTCTTCTTTTGGTTCCTATTTTGTTTTATATGTATTTTTCAAAATTGGTTTTTACGTTAGGCTAATTCAAATTATTCGAATGTTTTTTATTTATTTTGTTGTACAAAAAAACTTTTTGAATTACCTGTAGAAAGTGATTTCCCTAACGAAAAAGCTTTCAACGATGTCCAATATCCCTTCCTTTTCCAAATTTTTTTACGAATACGCTTTTTCGAGATAGAAGTACGTTTTTTTGGAACTGCCATTCAAAAATGAAAAAAAACTTTCAGTGGTATAAGTGGATGTCAAAGACATTTATTATTCTAGTCTTTAGTATTCCATATCGAGTTATTTTTTTCGTTCAAATTTTATTATATATTATTTTCAAAACAAAAAAGACATTCAAAAGTTTAAAACCCAACGGTTTTTGACTTTTTTTTATAAAAAATAAAATTTGGTTATAATTCATTTTATTTAATGTTTGAAATCCGTACGAGAGTACTCATTTAATTAATCTATATTGATAGATTATATGATCAAAAAAATTATGAGATTTCTTAACATGGTATGTAAAAAAAAAATCGATTATAATTATCTTTCTTGCAAATAAAAAAAGCTCACTTAGTGTACTGTAAGACAATCACTAAATTCCATAATTCAAATTCATTTCTTAATCATTCTAAATAATCAAACTCAAATAACTTTCTTTGTTTTAGGTAAAGGTTTTTTATTATATAATTAATATTAAGTATTTTTTTGTCGTGTCAATCTTTGTTCTATTCTTAATATATGTATATAAATTATTGTAATACGGAATTCTAATTCACTTTTTCTGTATCTGCAGAAAATCACAATTTTATTTAGTAGTAATAAAAAAAGACAAATAATTTTTTTGACCGTAACTTAGTAATATTATTTAATCACTTCTAATTTTTTTTATTTGAATATATATATTTCTTTTCAAAGATTTATGAAGGATTATACTAATTCGAAAAAAAATTCTATTTAGGTTTGAAATCGCATGCTTTTTTATTGTCCCCTTTGAAAAAAAATATATATATACAAACCAGTGAATAAGAAATAATAAATTTAAGAATAAAATAAAAAGGATTTTTTATTTTATGGAACATACATATCAATATTCATGGATCATCCCTTTCATTCCACTTCCAGTACCTATTTTACTAGGAGTTGGACTTCTACTTTTTCCGACAGCAACAAAAAACCTTCGCCGTATGTGGACTTTTCTTAGTATTTTTTTGTTAAGTATAGTTATGATCTTTTCACTCTATCTATCTATTCAACAAATTTTTCTAAGTTGCATTCATCAAAATGTATGGTCTTGGACCATAAATAATGAATTTTCTTTTGAGTTTGGTTACTTTATCGATCCACTTACTTCTATTATGTTAATATTAATTACAACTGTTGGGATTTTGGTTCTGATTTATAGTGACAATTATATGTCTCATGATCAAGGATATCTGAGGTTTTTTGCTTATATGGGTTTTTTTAATACTTCAATGTTAGGATTAGTTACTAGTTCTAATTTGATCCAAGTTTATTTTTTTTGGGAATTAGTTGGAATGTGTTCATATTTATTAATAGGTTTTTGGTTCACACGACCTATTGCAGCGAATGCTTGTCAAAAAGCTTTTGTAACTAATCGTGTAGGGGATTTTGGTTTATTATTAGGAATTTTAGGTCTTTATTGGCTAACTGGCAGTTTTGAATTTCAGGATTTGTTCGAACTATTCAATAACTTAATTGTAAATAATAGAGTAAATCTCTTATTCCTTACTTTGTGTGCATTTCTATTATTTGTAGGTCCTATTGCTAAATCTGCACAATTTCCTCTTCATGTATGGTTACCTGATGCCATGGAGGGCCCGACTCCCATTTCGGCTCTTATACATGCTGCTACTATGGTAGCGGCGGGAATTTTTCTTGTAGCTCGTCTTCTTCCTATTTTTATAGTTATCCCTTCTATAATGTATATAATATCTTTAATAGGTATAATAACAGTACTCTTAGGAGCCACTTTAGCTCTTGCTCAAAAAGACATTAAGAGAGGTTTAGCCTATTCTACAATGTCTCAACTGGGTTATATGATGTTAGCTCTAGGTATGGGGTCTTATCGATCTGCTTTATTTCATTTGATTACTCATGCTTATTCGAAAGCTTTGTTGTTTTTAGGATCTGGATCCATTATTCATTCCATGGAAGCTATAGTTGGATATTCTCCCGATAAAAGTCAGAATATGATTCTTATGGGTGGTTTGACAAAACATGTCCCGATTACAAAAACGGCCTTTTTAGTAGGAACACTTTCTCTTTGTGGTATTCCCCCCCTTGCTTGTTTTTGGTCGAAAGATGAAATTCTTACTGATAGTTTGTTGTTTTCGCCAATTTTTGCAATAATAGCTTGTTCAACAGCGGGATTAACTGCATTTTATATGTTTCGGATTTATTTACTTACTTTTGAAGGACATTTAAACACTTATTTTATAAATTACAGTGGAAAAAAAAGCAGCTCCTTCTATTCACTCTCTTTATGGGGTAAAGAAGAAGAAAACAAACGTACTCGAAATTTTGGGTTAGTACCATTATTAACAATGAATAATACGAAACGAGCTTCTTTTTTTTACAATAAAACATCTAAAATTAGTAATAATGTAAGAAATCAAATTTTTCTTACTGTTGAAAATTTTGGACTGAATACAAGAATTTTCTATTATCCCCATGAATCAGACAATACTATTCTATTTCCTATGCTTGTATTGCTTTTATTTACTTTGTTTATTGGAGCTATAGGAATTCCTTTCAATCAAGAAGGAATAGACTTTGATATATTATCAAAATTATTTACGCCGTCCATAAACCTTTTGCATAAAAATTCACAAAATTTTGTGGATTGGTATGAATTTTTGAGAAATGCAACTTTTTCAGTCAGTATAGCTTTTTTTGGAATATTTATCGCCTACTGTTTATATAAGCCTTTTTATTCATCTTTATTAAATTTAACCTTACTTAATTCATTTCAAAAATGGAATTCTAAACGAATTTGGTGGGAAAAACTAATCAATTTTGTATATAATTGGTCATATAATCGTGGTTACATAGATGTTTTTTTTAAAACATCTTTAATTGAAAGTATAAGAAGATTAGCAAAACAAACGAATTTTTTTGATAAACGAATCATTGATGGAATTACAAATGGCGTAGGTATTACAAGTTTCTTTGTAGGAGAAATAACAAAATATATAGGTGGAAGTCGCATCTCTTCTTATCTGTTCTTG